CTTTGAATCCAGTACCAACGGGTATCATCCCTCCTATAACAACGTTCTCTTTTAGGCCTTTCAACCAATCGATCCGACCCCGGAGAGCCGCTTTGGCTAAAACTCGAGCAGTTTCTTGAAAACTCGCTTCCGATATGAAACTTTGAGTATTCAAAGATGTTCTTGTTATTCCCAATAGGATGGCCCTGTAACAGATGGATTCTTCCAAAGTGCGCCCCGTTCGTTCCGCTCGCAACAATCCAATTAGTTCTCCAGGTAAAAAAACATTAGACATTCCATCCTCGGAAACTAATACTTTTGATGTTATTTGGCGTACAATAATTTCTATGTGCCTATTGTGGATTTGTACCCCTTGGGATCGATAAACCTTTTGGATTTTATTAACCAAAGATATACGACTTTGCACTATAGTTAGCTCAGCACCAATCAAGAACCCCCAAGGACTTCCAAGAATTCTTGTTATATGCTCGTTCCAACCCTCAACTCTTTTTTGTAGGTTCATTGATATTGAATCAACTGAACGCACTTCTAACACTTGTTCCACTTTTGGAAGACCCTGCGTTATATCGCCAGATCTCGATTTTTCATATATAAATGTAACTAATGTATCTCCTTCGTAAAGGATTTCTCCATAATGGCCATGAACCGTTGCTCCTGGAGTAGCTAAATAAGGCTTAGCGGATCTTATTACTATAGAGTCAAGTTGAACAATCAAAACTTGACCCGATTTTAGGCGTGGTCCATTTTTGGCTATACATACATTTTCACAAATAAACTGTCCAAGACTGATTATCGTATATGTTTCTTCACAATAATTATCACAATTATTGTGAGGGAGAAAATACCAATTCAAATTGAATGAATTCAAAACGATCTTACTACATGGATCAGGATTCAAAATCCTCCCATTTTCATCCATTAAATAATATTTAAGTACTTGAAAGGTCTGTTTTAAATTTTCAAGTTGCAAATATTTAGTTACTAAAACCTGATTGTGAGTTATTAAATCGTAAAATGAATAAAAATGCACAATTTGAAGGACTGTTCCTAAAGGGCCAATCGAATTCTGAATTTGAATTATAGGATCTTTTTTAATTGATTCTTTTATCACATTGTGATATTTTGCAACATTGAATGGACCCATTTGAAAACAATTAGCTGATGACAAAATTCTCAAAGATGGGCATTCCTTATTTTTATTTAACAAAGTGCGAATAGTTCCGTGATTTTGGCTAGGTGATTGTTGAATCTTTGTCTTGGAATAAATGGAATAAAAAGGATTGATGTGGGTGTGATCTGACATATTATCAAAGATCAATCCTGAGCCTGACGGATCATTCCTTTTTCTGAGATACAAAATAGGGGATTTAACTAAGTCGATTCTTAGAAAATCTCGAATCAGGCCATTTGTACTTACTTCAACAAACGAAGCATGGGCCTCTTGGATAGAAGAACTTTTTTCGTCTTCGTCCCAACTCAAAATGAAACAAGTTCGAACTAATTGAATACTTGTGTCAGAAATTCCCCGAATTGGTTTTCCATTTCCATAAACAATATAATTGACAACTCGAAGTTGCATATTATCCTTTTCTTGGAACAAATCCGGGAGAAAGAGTGTTGCTAAATTTATACTTATACCGTCCCCTATTTCATATGTCGCTACGGGTCGAACTAAAACAAAATACTTTTTCTTAGGAGATGTGATCCTTTGGACATAGATCCAATTTTTCAATTTTTTTGATTCCTTAGAATTTGTTTTTCCTGTTCCTGGTGGTATCAAGATGCCACTGTGTCGGGATATCTTATCCGTTTCTCCAGGAAAATGGATATCTCCCGAAAATATTTTAAGTTCAATCCTTTTTTTTTTTCTCTCCACTCGGACTAATCCGCCGACTCGGCTTCTTGTATTTAAAGTGATTCGTGTATCTACTCCAATCAAACTATTGTTCCGTACCATTAGCGAAGAAGACTCAGGTAAAATATGTACTTCTTCGGGAATGAAAAAAAATCGATCTATTTTCATTTGGTATTTTTGCTTAAATTCTTTGATTCCGCGATACTCAATCAAATCCTCTTTTTTAACCATTGAATGCATCCCTATAGTCCCATGTTTAGTAATTCCCGAACTCTTTCTTCTGTATCGAGGATCATCGAAATAAGCAAGAATACTATTTCTACGGAAAATACCCTTTACGGGTAGCTCAATCGATATACCCGAATGGGGCATTAGTTCTTTCTCTCGTTCTTGAATCGATTGGAATGGAATGAAAAATCTATTTCTTCGCCTTTTTGCCAATAAATCAGAATTCTCGTGGAGGATAGCAGGACATATGAGATTCCAATCACCAGTACATATGATTCGATTCATTTCTGAATAATCCGGACTCCTAGCTTCTTTGTTTTTACCATAAAAATGAGAACTACATAATTTGTATCGGATTTGATCATTATTCACTGAGAGACTAGAAAGATATCTTCGTTTGACAGAAAGAGACCCAGG